AAGAGCCTTGAGCCAATAAAAACTGAGAAAATTGACTCAAACTCAAAAACAAATAAAAAAATGAAATTCAAAATTTCATGTAAAAGCTCCATTGTAGAATTCAGGCCTAATGATTAATCAAGAAGCGATGGGAACGACGGAACCCATGAATATATAGGATTCTAGTGAAAAACAAATCTTAGTAATTCATTGGACAGGATGGCGGAATAAACCAGAAACTTTATTATCTATTCTGATTCTGATTTTGATTCTGAGACCTCGGGGGATAAACAGCAAACTTAAATAGATATTGAAAGAGTAAATATTCGCCGGCGAAAAATTACTTTTTTTTTCAAATAAAAAAAGTAATAAAAGACGAAAAAAACAATGAAAAAGATAAAAAAAAATAAGGATTTGTTAGAATATTCTAACTCTAACAAAAACTACATTTGTAATGATGATATTACGTTATTTTTAAATAAATAGAAATAAAATTCATCTTTGGTTCTATTTTGAAAAAGACATACACAAATTTAGAAGAGATAAGATGAAATTTCAAAAAATACCATGATTAATAGGATTAATCATTAACTACATCTATATCTTAATTAGTCCTTTTATTCGCGAGGAGCTGGATGAGACGAAACTCTCACGTCCAGTTCTGTAGTAGAGATGGAATTTATAATTTAGAAAAAACCCATCAACTATAACCCAAAAAGAACCAGATTTCGTAAACAACATCGAGGAAGACTAAAAGGAATATCCTCTCGTGGGAATCGTATTTGTTTTGGCAGATATGCTCTTCAAACACTTGAACCCGCTTGGATCACATCTAGACAAATAGAAGCAGGGCGACGAGCAATGACACGAAATGTACGACGTGGTGGAAAAATTTGGGTACGTATATTTCCAGACAAGCCGGTTACAGTAAGACCCGCGGAAACGCGTATGGGTTCTGGGAAAGGATCCCCAGAGTACTGGGTAGCTGTGGTTAAACCAGGTAAAATCCTTTATGAAATGGGTGGTGTACCCGAAAATATAGCCAGAAAAGCTATTTCAATAGCGGCATCAAAAATGCCTATAAAAACCCAATTCATAATTTCTGAATAGGAATATAGAATGAAAAAGCTAAATAACATTTAAGGATAAAAAGATTATAAATTTTCTTTTTTTGACAAACAATATTTTTTTACTTCGTCCTTTGCATTAAAAGAAGAGATACAAAAATATGATTCAACCACAAACCTATTTGAATGTAGCAGACAACAGCGGGGCTCGAGAATTGATGTGTATTCGAATAATAGGAGCTAGTAATCGCCGCTATGCTCATATTGGTGACGTTATTGTTGCTGTAATCAAGGAAGCAATCCCAAATACTCCGCTAGAAAGATCAGAAGTGATCAGAGCTGTAATTGTACGTACTCGTAAAGAACTCAAACGTAACAATGGGACGATAATACGATATGATGACAATGCCGCAGTTGTCATTGATCAAGAAGGAAATCCAAAAGGAACTCGAGTTTTTGGGGCGATCCCACGGGAATTGAGACAATTAAACTTTACTAAAATAGTTTCATTAGCTCCTGAGGTATTATAAGACCTAAATATCGATAGTTAGTATAGGATAGGATTAAAAAAATGGTATTGAAATAAAATGAATTAATAGATTGTGTATCACGCATATACCCTTAATAATTTTATATATTAATAATTGAATTCATATATTAGATATAATTCGTCTCTATCTATATATAAATAAAAGAAAAAGAACATGTTGATTATATCAAAATTATAGAACAAGAAGGAATTTTAACTTATCATGGGGAAAGACACTATTGCTGATATAATAACCTCTATACGAAATGCTGACATGAATAGAAAAGGAACGGTTCGGATAGGATCGACTAACATCACCGAAAGCATTGTTAAAATACTTTTACGAGAGGGTTTTATCGAAAACGTAAGGAAACATCGCGAAAATAATCAATATTTTTTGATTTTAACCCTAAGACATAGACGAAATAAGAAAGAATCCTATAAAACGATTTTAAATTTAAAGAGAATAAGCCGACCGGGTCTACGAATCTATTCTAACTCTCAACGAATTCCACGAATTTTAGGGGGAATAGGAATTGTAATCCTTTCGACTTCTGAAGGTATAATGACAGACCGAGAAGCTCGACTAAAAAGAATCGGCGGAGAAATTTTGTGTTATATATGGTAATCCTTCTAATATAAAAATTGGATATCCGGAACTTACCATTTGTGAAAAAAAGGGGTTGTGTAATACCACCCCTGCTAAAAAAGTTTAGAATGTTTTACCCCGAATGAAATTAAAGAAAAAAATGAATTAATGAAAATTTTCTTTATGAAGCACTTCCGAATGGCATGGTTCGATTTTGTTTAGATACTAAAGATTAGGTCATGCTTCTGAAAGGATTCGACATATTTTTGTATAGGTATACCTATAGGAGAAAAGCGTGAAAATTTTAGTAAGTTCTTAGGTATAAGTTAATCGGGG